ATCATTGACTAGTTTTTGAAATATTCTTTTTTAGTTTATCCCAAGGCAACGTATGCGCGTCTCAAAAAAAATTTAATCTAATTATTAGGAAATCTAAATATACAACTCACTATATACAATATACAATCTAGAGTAATAGCCAAAGACATTAGAGTAGAGAATTGTAAAATAAAAAAAAGGGAAAGAGATCTAAAAGATCTTTTTCCTAAAATTATTGGTTGGTCCACTTATATTATACCATTCTCTACTGAATAGATATTCATTTTATATTGTTGGTCGACCAATATGAATATTTCCTATTCGGAATAAGAATTTGAATAAGAATTCTTGTGGTTTACGACGTGTGAGTAAAAAAAGAGGGGTGCTCTCTAGACCAATTCCCCTTTCAGTTGATTTTCTTCAGCGATTGACCAAAATAAAATTTTCAGAAATAATAAAATGCGTGAACTTAGATCAATCAAATAATGATATTTCTATCCAATGATTCGACCTAAGCAATTTCTCTATTTAGATTGTATCCATGCGGGATAATGATAAAGAAAGGGGAATAAGAATTTACAAAAAACAAAAAAAGGGGATTCAGAAAAAATAGGGTGATTCGGATCGGAGAGGGAGGTTGTGTTAGGTATATTATATGTAAATATATCGCTATGCTATAAGTCAACTTGTTTTTCGACGCAAAATTCTCGAATCCGATTGAATCTAAGATCAATGAAGAGTTGGTTTACGTTATGGAAGAAAGACATGTATATGTGATTGATATTAAATATTGACTAGTTATATATGAACTAAAGATATATTCAATTTGTCCTACTACTAGTAAAATTGCCCTACTACTATAAATTTCGATGTATATTCCAATAGAAATCCTTCCGTATCCTCTGGGACTGTGAGTTGAATGAATAAACAGATGAAATCAAGAAAAAAAATCGAAGAATTCAAAGAATGGTTCGGAACAAAGAAATGGACGGACGAAAGTCGTACGGATTCGAAAAGACTTTGTCGATAGGAACTAAAAAAGAGATATCGAAGTAAAGTAGTTTTGATCCTTGAATAAGATTTTTACTTCAATTTGAAGTTTGTAGTGACTTCGACTGGATGAATTGTAGCGATGGAATGATTAAGTTAGAATTCATCGGCTGACTGTATCATTAACCATTTCTTTTTTTTGTATGAGGAACTTATCATGAATCCACTGATTTCTGCCGCTTCCGTTATTGCTGCTGGATTGGCTGTAGGGCTTGCTTCTATTGGACCTGGAGTTGGTCAAGGTACTGCTGCGGGCCAAGCTGTAGAAGGTATCGCGAGACAGCCCGAGGCGGAAGGAAAAATACGAGGTACTTTATTGCTTAGTCTAGCTTTTATGGAAGCTTTAACAATTTATGGCCTGGTTGTAGCATTAGCACTTTTATTTGCGAATCCTTTTGTTTAATCTTATAAATAAGAAAAATAAAATTTTTGCATATCGTATTGCCTTGAACCTGTCATTTGCTTTTTCGAATTACACCAAGGTTTCATTCCGAGAATTACTTAGTCGTTGAGAAAATAACCCACGGGAAGGGCTGATTTGCGGATGAGGAATTAGCATACCCACTCGCTTTCATCCTTCCCGTTCGTAGTCTAAGGAAACCCCTTTTTAGTTTTTTAGGAAGGGTTTCAATAAAGGGGGTAATTCACCATTTATAAATCGAATCTTTTTTGGCTCGATTTATAAATAGTAAAATTGATATATATATATCAAAGGGGGGGCAGGGCGATACAAAAAGAACTCTGTTTTTTTTAGTCTATCTATAAGAGGAGATCATATGAAAAATGTAACCGATTCTTTCGTTTCTTTGGGCCACTGGCCGTCCGCCGGGAGTTTCGGGTTTAATACCGATATTTTAGCAACAAATCTAATAAATCTAAGTGTAGTGCTTGGGGTATTGGTTTTTTTTGGAAAGGGAGTGTGTGCGAGTTGTTTATTTCAAGAATAGGCTGGATCCAACCAGCTGTACTTTTTATGTTATAACTAGGAAAGAGAGGTACATGATCTCACGAATGACTTCTGAATAAAGAAATCATATGCAAGAACCATAGCATTTCGTGATTCGTTGGTAAATCCGCTTTGATTCTCTATCAACCAAAAATGTGGGACCATTAACATTAACTATGGTTAAAGCTAAATCGTTTGAAGTCCAGACGCAGCATGGTACTCTTTCTACCACTATATGTAATATAATAGATGCTTTCAAAACGAAAAATTTATCTATATAGAACACTCATATGGATAAAATTATTTGAACCGCTTATTAGAAAAATTGGGATTAAACTCCCTTTTATCCAATGCTGAATCGACGACCTATGTATTATGTATTAAAGGAAGAAAACAAAACCTTTTTTTGGATTTTTGGATAAAAAAAAGAAACAACTTTGTTGACAATTACATATTTTTGTTTGGTCAGAAGAGTCCTCCGACTTTTTTGGTTTTGGATTAGTGATTGGTTTTGATATTTTTATT